CCCCTTTTTATACATAACATAGGTTGTCGATTCGACATTGGATAATATAATATATAATAAAGGGCAAGGCGCCCCTTATTTATTCTAATAAATAGTTCAAATCATTTTATCGATATGAGTGTTCTATATCGGAAAAATTATCAACTATTCTTTTTTAAACCATTTCGTTATTAACGTAGTGGTAGAAAGAGTACCATGTTGTGCCTGGACTTCAAACAGTTTAGCTTTAACCATGTTAATGGTCTCACATTATTGGTTGGTTGATAGAGAATCAAAGTTGACTTACCAATGAATAACGAAATGCTATGGTTCTTACATATGATTTATGAATTTACTCAGAAGGAATTCGTCGAGATTGTGCACTTTTTCCTATTTATTCTATAAAAATATATAATAACATAAATAAAGTGCAGTCGGTTAGATCCAACCTATTCATGAAATATACAACTCACACACACTCCCTTTCCAAAAAAAATCAATACACCAAGCACTACACTTAGATTTATTGGATTTGTTGCTAAAATATCGGTATTAAACCCGAAACTCCCGGCGGATGGCCAGTGGCCTAAGGAAACGAAAGAATCGGTTACATTTTTCATATACTCTCCTCTTATAGATAGGACTAAGAAAGAACAGAGTTCTTTTTGTATCACTTGACTCGCCCTTTTTTTATCGATTTCATTTTCTGAATTTCCCATTTTTTTTTAATGGGAATAGATTAAATTTCTTTATTGAATTTGAGATTGAGAATTACAAAATTTCTTATTTTTTTTTGAAGTAGAAGTATCCGATAAGATACTTATTAAGTTAGGTCCTGAGTCTCGTATCAATTGCAAAATATCTCCTTTCTTCAAACACTTCCTAAAAGAAAAATCAAAATTTAAGCTAAGAACGGGAAGGAAGAAAGCGAGTGAATCCACTAATTCCTCATCTTCAAATCACTCCTTCCCGGGGTATTGTCGCAACAAATACATAATTGTAGGAATAAAGTATTGATATAATTCACAGAAGCAAATGGAAACGAGTTAATAAAATAAAAAAAAGTGGGTAACGTACTTTTTTCCATTTTCATTCTAGGATTAAATTAAACAAAAGGATTCGCAAATAAAAGTGCTAATGCCACGACCAGTCCATAAATTGTTAAAGCTTCCATAAAAGCTAGACTAAGTAATAAAGTACCTCGTATTTTTCCTTCTGCTTCTGGTTGTCTCGCAATACCTTCTACGGCTTGGCCTGCAGCAGTACCTTGACCAACTCCAGGTCCAATAGAAGCAAGCCCTACGGCCAATCCAGCAGCAATAACGGAAGCGGCAGAAATCAGTGGATTCATGATGATAGGTTCCTCGCACCAAAAAAAATGGTTAATGATACAATCAACCAATAAATTTTTACTTATTTGATCACAAAAATCTATTGAGTCGAAGTAACTAAAACTTCGAATAAAATAAAAAAAATAATGAAATTAATATAGATAGAGATAACCCCTATATAACTAGTATATATCTAATATCACATATACATTTGTTTCTTTCATAACGTAAACCGCCCGCATTTTATTTTTATATTGAATCAGATTCGAGAAGAATTCTTCGAAAAGTATACAGGGGCTGTGGCTGGCCTTATAAACATTCCATATATCTAGTGGTGACCCCCACTAATGCATACGCCATTTCGTAATATCGTCTATCTTTCCTCCTACAACTCTAGTCATATATATATGTATTTATATCTATTATGTTCCTCAACTAAGAACCAAATGCATTGCCTCAATTGGGATAAGCTTAAAAATAAAGACTATTTCGAAAACTAATCAATGATGACCCTCCATGGATTCTCCTATATAAGCCGCGGCTAAAGTTGCAAAAATAAGAGCTTGAATACCGCTTGTAAATAATCCAAGAAACATGACAGGTATAGGAACTACTAAAGGTACTAAAGAAACAAGAACAACAACTACTAATTCATCAGCTAATATATTCCCGAAAAGTCGAAAACTAAGAGATAAAGGTTTTGTGAAATCTTCTAGGATGTTAATTGGTAAAAGTATTGGAGTTGGTTGAATGTATTTTCCGAAATAACCCAATCCTTTTTTGGTAAGACCCGCATAAAAATATGCTACTGACGTGAGTAAAGCTAAAGCAACAGTAGTATTTATATCATTTGTGGGGGCGGCTAGCTCCCCATGAGGTAACTGTATGATTTTCCAAGGGAAAAGGGCCCCTGACCAATTCGAAACAAAAATAAATAGGAACATAGTTCCAATAAAGGGAACCCAACGGCCATATTCTTCTCCAATCTGAGTTTTGCTCAAGTCTCGAATAAATTCAAGGACATATTCGAAGAAATTCTGACCGTCGGTCGGAATGGTTTGTGGATTCCGAACGGATATGATGACTGAACCTAATAAGATAGCAATTACGACCCAAGAAGTGATAAGTACTTGGGCATGAATTTGTAAACCTCCTATTTGCCAATATAAATGTTGGCCTACTTCTACACCTGATATATCGTATAACCCTTTGAGTGTTTTAATGGAACATGGTATAACATTCATATTGTCCTCTGACAGAAATCGAACTGAAAAAAAGAATTATTTTGATTCAACCATCTCTTTCTCGACTCATCTACTTTCATCATTAATTATATAGTTAGGATACCAAGAAATCGCATAACATAATTTCAATATCCCATTTTATCTCTTTTTAAAAATGAAAGACAAGAATAGTAACCGATCCAATAAATAAAAATAATTAACTAATCTTATTATTATTATTCTTAATCATAACATAATCAACGACTTCTTATATAGCTAGAACGGCCCTCACAAATTGCGGATACCAATTTGTTAAGAATCAATCGGATTGAAGCTATAGCGTCATCGTTGGCTGGAATCGAAATATCTGCGAGATCTGGGTCACAATTTGTATCGATTAAACAAATCGTCGGAATTCCCAAAATGACACATTCTCGAAGAGCTGTATATTCTTTTTGCTGATCAACGATTATTACAATATCGGGCAATTCAGTCATATATTTGATCCCACCCAGATATGTTTGCAAAGTAGATAATTTTCTCTTCAACATTGCTGCATCTCTTTTAGAGAGACGGTTGAGTTTCCCCATCTTTTGTTCTGCTCTTAAGTCTCTGAACTTATGAAGTCTCGTTTCCGTAGTGGACCAATTCGTTAACATACCGCCGAGCCATTTTCTATTAACATAATGACATCGAGCCCTTATTGCAGCTGATGCTACTAAATCTGCTGCTTTATTTTTGGTACCAACAATTAAGAAGTTTTTTCCTCGACTTGCTGCATCAAAAACTAAATCACAGGCTTCCGATAAAAAACGAGCAGTTCTAGTGAGATTTATAATATGAATACCTTTACGCTTTGCAGAGATGTAAGGGGTCATTCTAGGATTCCATTTCTTAGTACCATGACCAAAATGAACTCCTGCTTCCATCATCTCTTCCAAATGGATGTTCCAATATCTTCTTGTCATCTTTCCCACGCTTTCTTTTTTTTTTAACAAATAAAAAATTGTTCCTACGGAACCTTCTGCCGGGATTGCCCGTTGATACACAGCCCAAACCATTAATTTTTTTATTACTTAACTTAATTTCTTCATTTTATTTAGTACCCAATCAATAACTAGTAAAGTAAAAAAGAAAAATATCTCCTTAAGAATTATGAATTCGCTTAAATGATTTTTCTGGTGTGTTATAGAAATTCCTTGGGGCGCAAGAACAAAAAAATTCTCTATGGTGTAACAAAATATCTCTCATTTCCAACTCGAATAGATTTTTCTTTTTTATTTCCAAATGAATGTTTTTGTCTTGCCTTGAAGGGTGCACTAATTTTTTGAATCCAGTACCGACAGGGATAATCCCCCCCAAAACAACATTTTCTTTCAGACCCTTCAACCAATCAATACGACCCCGTAGAGCAGCTTTTGCCAAAACTCTAGCAGTTTCTTGAAAACTTGCTTCGGATATGAAACTTTGAGTATTCAGAGATGCCCTCGTTATTCCCAATAAAATTGCCCGATAACAGATTGCTTCGTCTAAAGCACGTCCTGCTCGTTCCGCTCGCAACAATCCGACTAGTTCTCCAGGTAAAAAAACATTAGACATTCCATCTTCTGAAACCAACACTTTTGATGTTACTTGCCATACAATAATCTCTATATGTCTATTATGGATCTGTACCTCCTGGGATCGATAAACCTTTTGGATCTTATTAACCAAAGAGATACGACTTTGGGCTATGGTTAGCTCAGCTCCAATTAGGAATCCCCAAGGAATTCCAAGAACTCTTGGTATACGCTCGTTCCAACCTTCAACTCTCCTTTCAAGGTTCATTGATATTGAACCAATCGAACGCACTTCTAAGATTTGTTCCACTTTTGGAAGACCTTGCGTTATGTCACCAGATCGAGATTTTTCATATATAAATGTAACTAATGTATCTCCTTCAGAAAGGGTTTTTCCATAATGTCCATGAACAGTCGCTCCTGGAGTGGCCAAATAAGACTTAGCTGATCTTATAATTAAAGAGTCAACATGAACAATTAAGATTTGACCAGATTTTTTTATGTGTGGTCCATATTTAAATAGACATATATTTTCACAAATAAATTGTCCAATGCTAATTATTGTGGATGTCTCTTCACAATAATTGTAATGTAGAAAGCACCAATTCAAATGGGATGGATTCAAAATGATGTTATTGCGTGGACTGGGATTATAAATCCTCTTATTTTCATCTATTAAACAGTATTTAAGTACTTGAAGTACTTGGAAAGTCTGTTTAAAATTGTCAAATAGCCAATATTTGTTTAACAAGATCTGATTATGAGTTATTAAATGGTAAGATGAATAAAAGTTCACTATTTTAGGTACTATTGTACCTAAGGGGCCCAACAAACCCCTAATTGGGGTTATGGGATTCGATTCTTTTACCACATTGTTATATTTCGAACCGTTGAATGGACCAACTCCAAAACAATTGAATGATGACAAAATTCTCAAAGATTGGCCCTCCTTATTTCGATTCAACAACGTACCAATAGTTCCTTGATGCTGGGTAACTAATGGAATCTTCACTTTGGAATAAAAAGGATTGATATTGGTGCGATCTAATCTATTATCAGGAATCAATCCCGAACCTGCCGTATCGTACCTTTTTCCGGTATATGAAATAGTAGATTTTACTAATTCAATTCTTATGAAATCACGAATCAGATCATTTGCCCTTACTTCAACAAAGGAAGCATGAACCTCTTCCATAGAACCGTTTTTTTCTTGGTTCCAATTCAATACTAAGCAAGTCCGAACTAATTGAATACTTGTGTGATAAATTCCTCGAATTGACTTTCCAGTTCCATAAAGGATATAATTGACAACTCTAAGCTGGACATTTTCTTTTTCCTGCAAGAGATCTTGAGGGAAAAGTTTTGCTAAATTTATCCCATCAGCTATTTCATATGTGACTACGGGTCGAACCAAAACAAAATACTTTTTTTTGATAGGTGTGATCCGTTGGACATAGATCCAATTTTTCGATTTTGTTTTTGATTCTTTAGAATTTTTTTTTTCCGTTCCTGGTGGTATCAAAATGCCACTGTGTCTGGATATCTTATCTGTCTCTCCGGGAAAATGAATATCTCCAGAAAATATTTTCAGTTCAATACTTTTTTTTTTTCTCTCCACTCGGACTAATCCATCTACTCGGCTTCTTGTATTTGTATTTAAAGCGAGTTGTGTATCTACTCCAATGATACTATTGTTCCGGACCATTATAGACGAAGATCCGGGTAAGATATGCACCTCTTCGGGAATAAAAAAAAACCGATCTACTTTCATTTGGTATTTCGGACTAAATTCTTTTGCTCCTCGATACTCAATCAAATCTTCTTTTTTTACTATTGAATCCACCTCCGCGGTCCCATATTTAGTAATTCCCGAACTCTTTCTTCTGTATCGTGGATCATCAAAATAAGCAAGAATACTATTTCTACGTAAAATACCATTTATGGGTATTTCAATAGAAATACCAAAAGAGGGTATTAATTCTTTTTCTCGTTCTTGATCGTATTGTAATGGGATGAAAAATTTATTTCTTCGTCTTTTCGCCAAGAAATCAGAATTCTCTTGGAGAATCGAAGGGTATATGAAATTCCAATGACCATTGGATATAATTCGATCAAGTCTTGAATAATCAAGAATTTCCCTATCTTTTTTACGAGTACCAGAGGGATCCAACAATTTATGTCTTACTCGATCCTTAGTGATTGAGAGATCAGAGCTATATCTTTCGTCGACAGAAAAAGAATGAACATTCGTTTGATCTTGATCCTTGTGAAGCGAAAAAGACACTATACTGGATCTGCACGGACCCCCCGCTAATATCCATAAATGACTTGTTTTTGGTAATAGATGAACATTACTATATGTATATTCAGGTGCGTGGTAGACATCAGTACTCCAGTGCATTTCTCCCTCTGATTCAGAATAAATATGTTTTCGAACCCTCTCTTTAAAATGAAAAGTAGACGTTCCGGCACGAATCTCGGCAATCACTTGTTCAGATTCTACATATTGATCATTTTGAACTAAAATCAAACTTTTTGGTGGAATATTCACACTATGTATAATATCCCGACTCTCAATAGTTACATACAAGTTTATAGAACATAGAAAAGCAGGATGCCCATGACGGGTACGTATGGGATGAACCAAATACTCATTGAACTTTATTTTTCCATTAGCAGGAGCTCGTACATGTTCGGCAGTACCGCCTGTGAATACTCCACCCGTATGAAAAGTTCTTAATGTTAGTTGAGTCCCCGGTTCCCCAATTGATTGACCCGCAATAATACCTATGGCTTCCCCCAACTCGACCAGGTCGCCGTGAGTGGGGCTTCTTCCATAACATAATTGACAGATCCAAGATGTATTCCTGCAAGTAAAAGGGGTTCGAATATATATTGGTTGTGCTCGAAGGGTTATGAATCGATTGGCAAGTCCAATCCCAATATCTTGATTTCGAGCGGCAATGCATCGTATCCCCATATATATATCGTCTGCTAATACACGACCAATTAGGGTTTGGGCAAAAATTTTTTCTGTCACCCCGTTTCGAGGACTCACGGAAATAGCTCGGATAGTACCACAATCTGTTCTACGTACAATAATGTGTTGAACTACTTCAACAAGTCTACGCGTGAGATATCCAGCATCTGATGTTCGTACAGCAGTATCCACGACTCCTTTTCGAGCCCCGTAGCAGGAAATTATATATTCTGTCAAAGAAAGTCCTTCGCGTAAATTGCTTTGAATGGGTAAATCAATCATTTGTCCTTGGGGATCCGACATTAATCCTCTCATACCTACTAATTGATGTACCTGAGATGCATTTCCTCGAGCTCCCGAAAAAGACATTAGATGGACTGGATTAGAGGGATCAGTCATCCGAAAATTAGGATTCATTTCTTGTCTCA